TATCACATCTTTTATCGTAATTTCACTTGTGGCAACAGAGGTCAGGTCGCGCTATATCATAATTCCTATTTTTTCATTTTATATATGCAATAGAAAAAATAAGACACGACGATTCTCTATAGGGATATGGGATATGTACATAAGAGAGACCCGCCCCGGTATATGTGTAACAATTTCTGTTTTGAGGTTTACATATACACATATATATTGTTATAATTGATTGTTATATAATTGTTATAATTGAAATTGAAAAAGATTGATTATTGAAAATAATTGATACTGATTAGTCATAAATCAATTTGATTTTGTTATGGCATTAAATTAAGGTAAAGAAACGCAACAATTTGAGACACAAATTGAAGAACCTTTCACTAATTCAAAACAAATAAAAATAGTTAATGGTTCCAATTTGCCCTGAATTTTTCAGTCTGTGACCGGAAATCTATTTTTGATCTTATCAATAGAAAGAGAAGGGGAGTTTTTAAGCGGTGTGTGTTTTGAGATATAACCAATCGAAGAGAATAATCTAAACTGGATCCAATAATCCAATAAAAAAAAAAGAAAAAAATGAGTAATAGAATATGGATGGATACTATTTGGATTTTATCCATTTTGGATCGGATTTGGTTTGGCGACATGGCCAAGTGGTAAGGCGGGGGACTGCAAATCCTTTATCCCCAGTTCAAATCTGGGTGTCGCCTGATCAACAAAAAACTTGGGATTTCTTATTCTGCTGATTTAACTCGGCGAATTCTGTCCCCGGAGAAGGAGAGGCAAAAGGATAAGCCTATCGATACTTTTTTTTTAATCTGTAGTTCTATAAAAAAAGTAAATTTTTTTTCTCAAAATCTGGGTTTTGGGTGTGGCCCAAACCGGTACAAATAGGGATGAAGTAAGCTTTACTTATTAATATGATTATGATTGGTTCGGACATTTATTTTATAAATTGAATAAAATAAAGAGTGAGAGTCAATTCTGGGATTCACAACTACGAAAGTAAGAGGTCGGAAATCTTGGTATCCAAAGGTTCCTAAAGGACACTCCATTTTTGCTCCTAGGATTGAAGAAGAGATTGTACGAAAGACTATCAAGAATTCCTAATTATCTTACACTACCACTACTAAAGTTGTGTCTACTGACTCTGTCTGGAATTAGATTGGATAGGCGGATGGGAAATCAATTTAGAAGTTGTGGAAAGGACTGAAGATACTTTGTATCCAGACTCACGAGAGTCTCTGAGTACTCAAACATTCAATCAGGATAGTTGGTCGGCTCTTATTCTTATAGAGTAAAAGTCAAAGTTGAAAAAACAAAAAATTTCTTTGCCCGTGTAGGGTAGGGGGATTACGAAAAAAAGAAAGAATGTATGTAATACTGGTGATGGTGTCTCCCCATTCTTTCACAGAAAGAAAAACAAAAACAGTAAGGCTTAGATCAAATAGGAAATAGAGGTATCTGATAGATAGTTATCTATCTTGATGGTATATTTTGATGTTTTTTGCTTATGAAAAAAGGGTAACAAACAATAGGTCTTAGTATTCCTACATGTTCCATTAGGATAGGAGTATTCCTTTACTATTTCATTTTCCAAGAAAAGGTGTGTGTATCGTATTTGTGCTTAATGCTTCCCGATTCTACCAGAAATCTTATAATCTTGTTACGAGTAGATTCATTGGATTGGTTCATCAATAGCCTTAAGTCAGAATTATATTTTGACTCTGCGCCATTGATTCCACTATGATTATTGATCAATAATGGAATAATTCCTTCATAGAGATAGGAGACATAATTCATATGGATATAGTAAGTCTCGCTTGGGCTGCTTTAATGGTAGTCTTTACATTTTCCCTCTCACTCGTAGTATGGGGAAGGAGTGGACTCTAGGGGTACTACTAATTGAGTAATTGAGTAATCGATTGAGTAATTGAATTGTATCAATTGTTTAATTGATCGTTTTGCGAAGCTTTAAAAAAAGAATGTCTCTGTTTCAAAATTATACTGAAATACAGTAATGAATAAGAAAATACAATAATGAATACTAACCATTCGATTAAACAATGAATGATTACTAATTACTATAGTTGTATTTCGAAACTCAAATCTACGCATGATGGGAAATTTTTTCCAACCGAATTCTTCCTAAATATTCTATTTTGATAAACCAGCTCTTACCAGAATTATGGATATTACAACGAGAAAAAACCAATTTCTAGTTTTTTCTTTTTTCTTTATTTATTTCCCTCTTTCTTTACTTTTACTGTTCTAAGAGAAGAGAAAGTCGTTCCGCTATTCTAATTATATTAGATTACGGCAATACATACTTTCTATTGGAAGTGACTAGTTGTTGTCCAAAGAGGTTCTACACATAATAAGATTAGATCTTTCTTCCGTTGAGCGATCCACATATCGCGCATTTCACCTTTCTTTTAGACTCCTAGAAATTTTTTTATGCTTTTTTGACTGATCTCATGTCATGTTTAAGCATCAAAAATTGGGAGGG